TTAAAAATAAGCTAAAACTAAGCTTTTGGGTTCATACCCCAAATATAAAGGAATATCCCTTTTTTTTAAAAATAAAGTGCCTGAATAAAGGATTATTCTGATAGAATAAATTATGTAAATTTTATTACCTTTATTAATTATATTTTATAGAATTAAACTATATCAAATAATATCAAAAATTATCGTGCATCATACACTAAAATATATATATATATATAAAAAAATAATTTAATTTAAAATTATAATAAACTAGTAATTTATATTATATATCACAAATTATTTTATTTTTTATTTTTTTTAACATTAATTCTAATAAAATATTCTTTTTTTTTATTTTAATTATAAGAACTTTAATTTCCATTTCTTCTAATTCATGACTAGGATGTTGAATTGGACTAGAAATTAATCTATTAAGATTTATCCCCCTAATTTCTAACTCTAATAACCTTATATCATCTGAAGCAGCTTTAAAATATTTCCTAACTCAAACTATTGCATCAATTAATTTTTTATTTACAATTTTATTAAAATTAATTTTTTTAAAAAATTTTGAAATAGATAATCTATTTTCTATTTTAATTAATTCTTCCTTACTAATAAAAATAGGATCAGCCCCCTTCCATTTCTGATTTCCTATTATTATTGAAGGATTGTCTTGATTAAATTGTTTTATTTTAATATCCTGACAAAAAATTACCCCCATAATTTTACTTTCTTATTACATAAATAAAAATTTATTATTTTTTATTATAATACTTAACACTATTATTGGATCTATTGGAGGAATCAATCAAGTATCCTTACGTAAATTAATATCATTCTCCTCAATTAATAACTTAGGTTGAATATTAGCCTCAATTTTAATTAGAGAAACTTTATTTATAATTTATTTTATTATTTATACTTTTTTAATTAGTATTATTTGTTTTTTTTTTTATATTTTAAATATTTATTTTATTAATCAATTATTTATTTTTAATATAAATTTTCTTCTTAAATTTATCATATTTTTAAATTTTATTTCTTTAGGGGGATTACCTCCCTTCTTAGGATTTTTCCCTAAATGAATTATTATTAATTTTTTAATTTTTAAAAAATTTTATATTATTTCATTTATTTTTATTTTAACAAGTTTAATTACTTTATTTTATTATATTCGAATTATTTATTCTTCAATTATATTCAATTATCTTAAATTAAAATGATTTAAAATTTTTATTAAAAATAATTATTTCATATTTATTTTATTATTTAATTTAATTTCATTAATGGGAATAATTTTCAGAACTTTTTTTTTTATTTAAGGTTTTAAGTTAAACAAACTAATAATCTTCAAAATTATTTATAAAGAAAATTTCTTTAAGCCTTAGTAATTTTCTTTTCTTACTCCTTAAAATTTGCAATTTTAAATCATCCTATTGAATATAAAGCTAATTAATAATAAAAGAGATATATCTCGTTAATAAATTTACAATTTATCGCTTATTTTTCCTCAGCCATTTTATTATTATTGCGAAAATGACTTTATTCTACTAATCATAAAGATATTGGAACATTATATTTTATTTTTGGAATTTGAGCAGGAATAGTTGGAACTTCCTTAAGTTTATTAATTCGAACAGAATTAGGCAATCCAGGATCTTTAATCGGAGATGATCAAATTTATAATACTATTGTTACAGCTCATGCCTTTATTATAATTTTTTTTATAGTTATACCAATTATAATTGGAGGATTTGGAAATTGATTAGTACCTTTAATATTAGGAGCCCCTGATATAGCATTCCCGCGAATAAATAATATAAGTTTTTGACTTCTTCCCCCATCATTAACTTTATTAATTTCAAGAAGAATTGTAGAAAATGGAGCAGGAACAGGATGAACAGTCTATCCCCCCCTATCTGCTAATATTGCTCATCAAGGTTCATCAGTTGATTTAGCAATCTTTTCTTTACATTTAGCAGGAATTTCCTCTATCTTAGGAGCTATTAATTTTATTACTACTATTATTAATATACGAATTAATAATTTATCCTTTGACCAAATACCTTTATTTGTTTGAGCAGTGGGTATTACTGCCTTATTATTATTATTATCCCTACCAGTTTTAGCTGGAGCTATTACTATACTATTAACAGATCGAAATTTAAATACTTCTTTTTTTGATCCTGCTGGTGGAGGAGACCCTATTTTATATCAACATTTATTTTGATTTTTCGGACATCCTGAAGTTTATATTTTAATTTTACCAGGATTTGGAATAATCTCTCATATTATTTCCCAAGAAAGTGGAAAAAAAGAAACTTTTGGATGCTTAGGAATAATTTATGCTATAATAGCAATTGGATTATTAGGATTTATTGTTTGAGCACATCATATATTTACTGTTGGAATAGATATTGATACTCGTGCTTACTTCACTTCAGCAACTATAATTATTGCTGTCCCCACAGGAATTAAAATTTTTAGTTGATTAGCAACCCTTCACGGCACTCAAATTAATTATAGTCCTTCTATATTATGAAGTTTAGGGTTTGTATTTTTATTTACTGTTGGGGGATTAACTGGAGTAATCTTAGCTAATTCATCAATCGATATTACTTTACATGATACTTATTATGTAGTAGCTCATTTCCACTATGTATTATCTATAGGAGCTGTTTTTGCTATTATCGGAGGATTTATTCACTGATATCCCCTATTTACAGGATTATCACTTAACCCCTATCTTTTAAAAATTCAATTTATTTCAATATTTTTAGGAGTAAATTTAACTTTTTTCCCACAACATTTTTTAGGATTAGCTGGTATACCTCGTCGATATTCTGATTACCCTGATAGTTATATTTCTTGAAATATAATTTCCTCTTTTGGATCATATATTTCCTTATTATCAATAATAATAATAATTTCTATTATCTGAGAATCTATGATAAACCAACGAATTATCCTATTTTCACTTAATATACCCTCTTCTATTGAATGATTCCAAAATCTTCCACCTGCAGAACATTCATATAATGAATTACCCATTTTAAGAAACTTCTAATATGACAGATTAAATGTAATGGATTTAAACCCCATTTATAAAGGATCATCCTTTTTTTAGAAAATGGCAACATGATCTAATCTTAACTTCCAAAATAGTGCTTCACCTCTAATAGAACAAATTATTTTTTTCCACGATCACACATTAATTATTTTAATTATAATTACAATTTTAGTAGGATACTTAATAATAAGTTTATTTTTTAATAAATTTATTAATCGATTCTTATTAGAAGGTCAAATAATTGAATTAATTTGAACCATTCTTCCAGCAATTACTTTAATTTTTATTGCTCTCCCTTCCCTTCGTTTACTCTACTTATTAGATGAATTAAATAATCCCCTAATTACCCTTAAATCTATCGGACATCAATGATATTGAAGTTATGAATATTCAGATTTTGATAATATTGAATTTGATTCTTACATAATTCAATCTAATGACCTAAAAAAAAATAATTTTCGACTTCTTGATGTTGATAATCGTGTTACTCTCCCCATAAATAATCAAATTCGTATTTTAGTTACTGCTACAGATGTCATCCATTCATGAACTATCCCATCTTTGGGGGTTAAAGTAGATGCAAATCCCGGCCGATTAAACCAAACAAATTTCTTTATTAATCGACCAGGAATTTTTTATGGACAATGTTCAGAAATTTGTGGAGCAAACCACAGTTTTATACCTATTTTAATTGAAAGTATTTCAATTAAAAATTTTATTAATTGAGTAAATAATTATTCTTCATTAGATGACTGAAAGTAAGTATTGGTCTCTTAAACCACTTTATAGTAAAATAACATTTACTTCTAATGAAATATATATATATATATATATATATATATATTATATACTAAAGAATTAGTTAAAATATAACATAAATATGTCAAATTTAAATTATTAAAATCCATAATATTCTTTTATCCCTCAAATAATACCTATTAATTGAATTTTATCATTTATTTTATTTATTATAATTTTTATTATATTTAATATTATAAATTATTATATTTTTAATATTAATAAAAAATTTTATAATAAAAATAACCACACCCCCCATATAAAAAATTTAATTTGAAAATGATAAGTAATTTATTCTCTATTTTTGATCCTTCAACTAATCTATTTTATCTTCCCCTAAATTGAATTAGAACTTTCTTAGGTTTAATATTTATTCCCTATTCTTTTTGATTAATCCCTAATCGCCATTATATCTTATGAAATTTAATTATTTCTAAGTTACATAATGAATTTAAAAATCTTTTAGGTCCTAATAGATTTAATGGATCAACATTTATTTTTATTTCAATTTTTTCTTTTGTATTATTTAATAATTTTTTAGGATTATTACCATATATTTTTACTAGTACTAGTCACTTATCTATTTCATTATCTATTACTTTATCTTTATGGCTAAGATTTATATTTTATGGTTGAATTAATAACTCACAACATATATTTATTCACATAATCCCCCAAGGAACTCCCTCTATTTTAATACCATTTATAGTATTAATTGAAACAATTAGTAATCTTATTCGACCAGGAACATTATCAGTTCGTTTAACAGCTAATATAATTGCAGGACACTTACTTCTAACTTTACTTAGTAATACTGGAATTAATATACCTAATTATCTTATTATTTTTTTAATTTTTATTCAAATTTTATTATTAACTTTAGAATCAGCTGTAGCTATTATTCAAGCTTATGTTATTTCTATTTTAAGAACTTTATATTCTAACGAAGTTAATTAATTAATATTTATTAATGACAAACCACAATCACCCATATCATTTAGTAGATTTTAGACCCTGACCTCTTACAGGAGCTATTGGAGTTTTAACTATAGTTACAGGATTAGTAAAATGATTTCATAATTTTAACATAAATTTATTAATTTTAGGATATATTATTATTATTCTTACCATGTATCAATGATGACGCGATATTTGTCGTGAAGGAACTCTTCAAGGCAAACACACAATATCAGTATCTAAGGGATTACGTTGAGGTATAATTTTATTTATTATTTCTGAAATTTTTTTTTTTATTTCTTTTTTTTGAGCTTTCTTTCATAGAAGTTTATCCCCTAATATTGAAATTGGAATTAATTGACCCCCTTCAAATATTACACCTTTTAACCCATTTCAAATTCCCTTATTAAATACAATTATTTTAATTACCTCAGGTGTTACTGTAACTTGAGCCCATCATGCCTTAATAGAAAATAATTTCTCCCAAACTAAACAAAGATTAATAATCACAATTATATTAGGAATTTATTTTACAATTCTCCAAGCTTATGAATATTACGAAGCTCCTTTTACTATTGCAGATAGAATTTATGGATCAACATTTTTTATAGCAACAGGATTCCATGGTCTTCATGTAATTATTGGTACAATCTTCTTAATTACATGTTTTTATCGCCATATTTTAAACCATTTTTCAAGTAAACATCATTTTGGATTTGAAGCAGCAGCATGATATTGACATTTTGTTGATGTAGTATGATTATTTTTATATGTTTCTATTTATTGATGAGGTAACTAATTATTTATATAATATATTTAGTATATTTGACTTCCAATCAAAAAGATTAAAATTTAATTTAATATAAATAATTATTTTAATAACTATACTATCTATTATTATTACTATTATTTCCAATATTATCATAATTATATCAATAATTTTATCTAAAAAATCATTTAAAGATCGAGAAAAATGTTCACCATTTGAATGTGGATTTGACCCTAAATCATCCGCCCGAAATCCATTCTCTTTACATTTTTTTCTTATTACTGTAATCTTTCTTATTTTTGATGTAGAAATTGCCTTAATTTTTCCATTAATTACATCATTTAATTTAGTTAATTTTTTTATTTGAACTAAAACTAGATTTTTTTTTCTTGCAATATTATTAATTGGATTATATCATGAATGAAATCAAAATATATTAAATTGAACAAATTAAATTAGGATTATAGTTTTATAAAACATTTGATTTGCACTCAAAAAATATTGATTTTTCAATTTATCTTATTTTAAAATAAGAAGCAATATTGCATTTAATTTCGACTTAAAAGAAAGAGTATAAATCCTCCTTATTTATTAATTGAAACCAAAATAGAGGTATATCACTGTTAATGATATTATTGAATAAATTTTAAATTCCAATTAAATTTTTTTTTTTAGAAATATATTATAATTAGGCTACTAACTTAATTTTTAGTGATTTAATTTCATTAATATTTCTTTCTTTATTTTATTTATATAGTTTATTTAAAACATTACATTTTCATTGTAAATAAAAAAATTTTTTTTTTATAAATATCTAAAGATTTAATTAATCACCCTAATATCTTCAATATTATACTCTTTTTAAGCTATTTAAATAATTAATAATTATTATAATAAAGAAAATTATTATTCATATAATAAATCTAAATAAATAAATTTTTAAATTATTTATTTGAAATAAGCTATTAAAAACAGAATATTTTTTAATAATTTTATATATTCCTTGACCTCTATATAATTCTCTTCAACCTATATCAATATTTTTAATTAACTTTATTCTAAAATTTATAAAAAAATAATTTAAACCATAAGTTGATAAATTAGGTATAAATCACATTAATCTTAAAAAATTTCTAATCTCATAAGTTATTATAAATTTATTTACTGAATTTATATTTATATTTCTAATAATATAACCTATTAATACCCCTAAAAAACTTACATAATATACTATTAATTTTAAAACTAAAGGTAAATAAATTATAAAAGGATATGGAAAAATTATTCATCTTAAAAACCTTCCCGTTACTACTCTCATAAATAATAATAAAAATATTCTTTTTAATATAATATAATCTTCCTCATATAAATTATAAACTGATAATAAATTATAATCATTAATTATTAAATATATTAATAAACGAATAGTATAAAATATTGTTAAACCCGTAGAAAAATAATAAAAAAAAAAAATTAACATATTTAAATTTCTTATTCTTACTATCTCTAAAATTATATCTTTCGAGTAAAACCCAGCTAAAAAAGGAATTCCACATAAAGCTAAATTAGAAATATTCATACATAAAGAAGTTAATGGAACATTTAATCTAATTCCTCCTATAAAACGAATATCTTGATTATCATTTATTATATGAATAATAATTCCAGCACATATAAATAATAAAGCCTTAAATATAGCATGAGTTAATAAATGAAAAAAAGCTAAATCAGGTATCCCTATTCTTAAAATTCTTATTATTAAACCTAATTGACTTAAAGTAGATAAAGCAATAATTTTTTTTAAATCAAATTCATAATTAGCAGAAATTCCTGCTATAAACATAGTTAAAGAAGATAATAATAATAAAATTTTTAAAAAAAATATATCAATTAATAAATTATTAAATCGAATTAATAAATAAACTCCTGCTGTCACTAAAGTAGAAGAATGAACTAAAGCAGAAACTGGAGTAGGAGCTGCTATAGCAGCTGGTAATCAAGATCTGAAAGGAATTTGAGCTCTTTTAGTTATTGCTGCTATAATAATTATAAATCTAATAAATTTTATAGAAAAATCATTTTTTATAAAATTTAAATAATAAATATAATTTCATCTACCATAATTAATTATTCAAGAAATAACTATTAAAATAAAAACATCACCAATTCGATTAGATAATGCTGTTAATATACCAGCATTATAAGATTTTACATTTTGATAATAAATTACTAAACAATAAGAAACTAAACCTAATCCATCTCAACCTAAAAGAATTCTAATAATATTAGGTCTAATAATTAATAAAATTATAGATAAAACAAATAATAATACTAACATAATAAATCGATTCAAATTAATTTCTGAACTTATATAACTTTTTCTATAAAAAATTACTGAAGAAGAAATTATTGAAACAAATATTATAAATAATAATGATATTCAATCAATTAAAATAGATATTACAATCCCTATAGAATTAAAAGAAACTAATTCCCATTCTATAAATAAAATAATATTATTTATTAAAAAATAAATCAAATAAAATAAATTTATTAATATAAAAAAAAAAATAAAAAAAAAACTTACAAAGCAAATAGAAAATTTTTTATTAATAATTTGAAATGAATTTAACTCATTTTTTTGATACCACAAATCAATATTTTTTAATAAATTACTCAAATAAAATCAAAGTATAAAATAATCAATTTTTAAAATTAATATATTTAAAGGTAATCAATGTAATATTAATAATAAATATTCCCGAGATAATCTAACTCTAAATCTATATAATCTTAAATTACATTTCCCATGTTGAATATAAGAATATAAATATAATCTATAACCAGCTCTTAAAAAAGAAATTAATATTAATATTAATATAGTTAATCAAGATCATCTAATTAAACTATTAATTAATCTAATTTCACCCAATAAATTCATAGTGGGAGGAGCTGCTATAGCAGCTGATAATAGTAAAAATCACCACAATCTTAGAGAAGGTATAAATATTATTATCCCCTTATTTAAAAATAATCTTCGTCTACTTAAACGTTCAAAATTTATATTAGCTAAACAAAATAAACCAGAAGAACATAAACCATGACCAATTATTAAAACATAAGATCCTAAAAATCCCCAATAATTTAATGTTATAATCCCCCCAATTACTATCCCTATATGAGCAACAGATGAATAGGCAATTAAAGACTTTATATCTACTTGACAAAAACATTTTAAACTGATATATAATCCACCAATCAAGCTAATAATAATTCAAATAAAATTTAATTTTAAGGAGATTTTTTCTATTATAACAAAAATTCGTAAAAGTCCGTATCCTCCTAATTTTAATATAATCCCAGCCAAAATTATTGATCCTGATACTGGGGCTTCAACATGAGCCTTAGGTAATCATAAATGAACAAAATATATAGGTATTTTTACTAAAAAAGCTATAATTATAGAAAAATATAAAATATATAAATTATAATTATTAAATTTTAAAAAATATATCATTATACAACTTATATCAATAAAAATATAAAAAATTCCTAATAATAAGGGTAAAGAAGCAAATAAAGTATAAAATAATAAATATATCCCAGCCTGAATTCGCTCTGGTTGATATCCTCAACCAATAATTAATATTAGTGTAGGAATTAATCTCCCCTCAAAAAATAAATAAAATATAAATAAATTTATTATAGAAAAAGTTAAATATAATATAATTAATAAAAAAATAATATTTAATAAAAAAAAAATTATAAAAAAATTACTTTTATACAATTTTTCACTCGCTATAATTATTAAACAACAAATTCAAATTCTTAATAAAATTAAACCAAAAGAAATTATATCACACCCTATTATATATCTTAAATTACAAAATCCTATATATATAGTTATATTTAAAAATATAAATATCATTAAAAATAATGATAATTGAACCATTCAAAATATATTTTTTAAAAAACATAAAGGAATTAAAAATAATAATATAAAAAAAAATTTTATCATTTATAATAAATTAAATCTCTGAAAATAATCATTTCCATGAGTTCGAATTATTGAAACTAAAATTGACAAACCTAAAGCCCCCTCACATACAGAAAATACTAAAAAAACTATTAATATATACATATCAAATTCAATAAATCTAAAATATAATATTATTAAAAAATAAATTCCTAAAACTATAAATTCTAATCTTAATAACATAATTAATAAATGTTTATGTTTGGAAACAAAAATTATATTTCCAATTATAAAAATTATAAAAATTAATAATCAAATATTTATCATTTATTAGTTTTTATAGTTTAATATTAAAACATTGGTCTTGTAAACCTAAAATAAGATATTTCTTTTAAAACTTCAAAGAAAAAGTATAAACCTTATCTATAATCTCCAAAATTATTATTTTAATAAACTATTCTTTGATATTATTAAAATATTTTTATCTTTATTAATAATTCTTTTTTCAATCATTATAATTTTTTTAAATCATCCTTTATCTATAGGATTAATAATCTTAATTCAAACATTACTAATTTGTTTACTATCAGGTATATTAATTAATACTTATTGATTTTCTTATATTCTTTTTTTAACATTTTTAGGAGGATTATTAGTTTTATTTATTTACGTTTCAAGTATTGCCTCAAATGAATTGTTTAAACTATATTCTTTTAATAATTTTTTTCTAATTTTAAGATTTTTAATTATTTTAATAATAAGATTTATATTTATGTATAATCTTAATTGAATAAATTTTTCCAATAATCATGAAATAAATAATTTTTTTAATTATTTTTCATTTTTCAACAATGAAAATAATATTAATTTAACCAAATTATATAATAAACAAACTTATTTTTTAATAATAATAATAATTATTTATTTATTTATTACATTAGTAGCTGTAGTAAATATTACAAATATTTTTTATGGTCCCCTTCGAATAATATTTTAATTAATGATAAATAAATTTAGTTCTTTACGAAAAACTCATCCTATTTTTAAAATTATTAATAACTCTCTTATTGATCTCCCAACCCCATCTAATATTTCATCATGATGAAATTTTGGATCTTTATTAGCTTTATGTCTAATTATTCAAATTATTACAGGATTATTTTTAACTATATATTACACAGCTAATATTGAATTAGCTTTCTATAGAGTTAATTATATTTGTCGAAATGTTAATTATGGTTGATTAATTCGAACCCTACATGCTAATGGAGCTTCTTTTTTTTTTATTTGTATTTACTTACACATTGGCCGAGGAATTTATTATGAATCCTTTAACTTAAAATATACTTGAATAATTGGAGTATTAATTTTATTTATTTTAATAGCTACTGCTTTCATAGGATATGTTTTACCCTGGGGTCAAATATCATTTTGAGGGGCTACAGTTATTACTAATCTTTTATCAGCAATTCCTTATTTAGGAACTATATTAGTTCAATGAATTTGAGGAGGATTCGCTGTTGATAATGCTACTTTAACACGATTTTATTCTTTCCACTTTTTATTCCCTTTTATTATTTTAATAATAACTATAATTCACCTACTTTTTCTACACCAAACAGGATCAAATAATCCTTTAGGTATTAATAGAAACTTAGATAAAATTCCTTTTCATCCATTTTTCACCTTTAAAGATTTAATTGGATTTATTATTTTATTATTTATTTTAATTATACTAACATTAATTAATCCTTACTTATTAGGAGATCCAGATAATTTTCTACCAGCAAATCCTTTAGTTACCCCAATTCACATTCAACCTGAATGATATTTTTTATTTGCTTATGCTATTTTACGATCTATTCCTAACAAACTAGGAGGTGTTATTGCATTAGTTTTTTCTATTTTAATTTTAATTATTTTACCTTTAACCTTTAATAAAAAAATTCAAGGAATCCAATTTTATCCTATTAATCAAATTTTATTTTGAATAATAGTAATAACTATTATTCTCTTAACTTGAATTGGTGCTCGACCAGTAGAAAATCCTTACATTATTACCGGACAAATTTTAACCTTAATATATTTTTCCTATTTTATTTTTAACCCTATATTAAATAAAATTTGAGATAAAATTATTTTTTAAATTTAATTAATGAGCTTGTTAAGCATTTGTTTTGAAAACTTAAGAAAGAATAAATATTCTATTAATTTTAAATACTAAAAATATATTATTAATATAAATAAATTTTTAAGCCTAAAAATAAAATAAGAAAATTTAATGAAACAGGTAAATAAGTTTTTCAAGATAAATATATTAACTTATCATATCGATAACGAGGTAAAGTACCTCGAACTCAAATAAAAAAAAAAGAAATAAAAACTACTTTAAAATAAAATAATAAACTTATTTCAAAACCCCCTAAATAAATTAACACATATATTAAACTTATAAATAAAATTCTTGAATATTCAGCCAAAAAAATTAATGCAAAACCCCCTCTTCTATACTCAATATTAAAGCCTGAAACTAACTCTCTCTCTCCTTCTGCAAAATCAAAAGGAGTACGATTTGTTTCAGCTAATCTTGAAGATATTCAACACAAACTTAAAGGAAATATTAAAAAAATAAACCAAATTATAAATTGATAATCCATAAATTTAACCAAATTAAAATCTATAACTAAAATAATACAAGATAATAAAATTAAACTTATACTAACTTCATAAGAAATAGTTTGAGCTACTGCTCGTAATCCCCCTAATAAAGAATAATTTGAATTAGAAGCTCAACCAGCTACTATTAAAGTATAAACACCTAAACTTGTACAACAAAAAAAAAATAAAATCCCTAAATTAAAACTAATTATATTAAAATAATAAGGAATTAATATTCAAATTATTAAAGATAAAATAAATCTAACAATAGGAGAAAAATAATAAGACATATAATTAGAATAATTTAGATAAGTTTGTTCTTTAGTGAATAATTTAATAGCATCGGAAAAAGGTTGTAATAATCCTATAAATCCTACTTTATTAGGACCTTTTCGAATTTGAATATAACCTAAAACTTTTCGTTCTAACAATGTTAAAAAAGCAACTCCAATTATTACCCCAATAATTAAAATTAACATCCCAATTAAAATATTTAGTATATCTATTATTATCACTTACTAAATATATAACTAATTCTTATATATAAATGACTTCTAAAATCATCACATTTCTCTGTCAAAATAGTTTATTTATTTATATATATATATATTATTTAATAATATTCCCCTAATTAAAATTTATTTTTAATATTTGATCCTTTCGTACTAAAATATTATAATTTTCTAAAGATAGAAACCAACCTGGCTTACACCGGTTTGAACTCAGATCATGTAAGATTTTAATGATCGAACAGATCAAAATTTTAAACTTCTACATTTAAATTTTATCTTAATCCAACATCGAGGTCGCAAACTTTTTTTTTTATTTGAACTAAAAAAAAAAATTACGCTGTTATCCCTAAGGTAATTTAATCTTATAATCATAATTTATGGATCAATTAATCAATTATCTATGTTAATTTTAAAAAAAAGTTTTATTAATTTTTTTATCACCCCAATAAAATATTTAATTAAATTTTTATTAAAAACTTATAAAAAATTAGAATTTAAATAAATATAAAACTCTATAGGGTCTTCTCGTCTTTTAAACCCATTTTAGCTTTTTTACTAAAAAATTAAATTCCAATTATAAATTAGAGACAGTTCATATCTCATCAAATCTTTCATACAAGTCTTCAATTAAAAGACTAATGATTATGCTACCTTTGTACAGTCAATATACTGCAGCCCTTTAATAATTATCAGTGGGCAGATTCGACTTTAAATTATTCTCAAAAAGACATGTTTTTGTTAAACAAGTGAATATGTATATTTGCCGAATTCCTTTATTTTAATTTTCAAATTTTTTTTTTTATATTAATTTTTAATTATTTATACTAATTTTATCATTATAACTAAATTTTTCAAATTAAAAAATATTTTTTTATAAAAAATTAAATTTTATTAATAAATTTTTTTTCTTATTTAAATTTTTTTATAAAAAAATATAATTTTTAAATAATTTAAATTTTAAAAAATTTATTTATAATTTATTTTATTTATTATAATTATTTAATTTAAAGCTTATCCCTTAAAATATTTAATTTATAAAAAAAAAAATTAAGTATATAATTTTTTTTTAATTTATAAATTATAAATTAAATTTATTTCTAAAAAAACTAGATATATTTAAAAACGATTAACATCTCATTACAAATTAATTATTAAAAATATTTATGATACAATAACTTTACTAATTAATTATCTCTTTTAAATTCGAGAATTAATTTCCACAAAACTAATTTTTAATAAACTCTGATACACAAGATACAATAATATAAATTTACTTTTTCATAAATTATTATTTTTTATATTTCAAAATTCTTTTACAATACTAATTTTCTATAAAAATTTTAATTTTTTCTATAAATTATACTTTAACCCCCATTAAAATATATTTATATTATATTTATATTAAAATTATTTTTATTATTATTTCTATTTAATTAATTTTTACCTTTCAAATTAATTAAATTTAATTTCTTTTCAATGTAAATGAAATACTTTATTTACAAGCTCTAATTTGTTCTTTCTAGAAACACTTTCCAGTACCTCTACTTTGTTACGACTTATTCCAATTTTTAAATGAAAGTGACGGGCAATATGTACATATTTCAATTTATAATCATTTTATTAAATTAAACAAAATTACATTTAAATCCACTTTCAATTTATATTTACAAAATAATATTCATTTAAATAATTTTATTGTAATCCATTATATTCTTAATTATAATCTACATCTTGATTTGAACTAATTTATTTATTAAAATTTTTAAATATTATTATTTTTTAAAAATATTTTTTTAACAACGATATATAAAATATTAAATTAAGTAAGTTTATTCGTGGAATATCAATTATTAAACAGATTCCTCTAAATGAACTAAAATACCGCCAAATTATTTAAGTTTCAATATCTTTTATTTACTATTTTAGTATATTAACTTAAATTTTTAATAATAGGGTATCTAATCCTAGTTTATATAAAAATTTCCTAAATTATGAATTATTTTAAATTTTAATTAAATTAAAATTTCACTCAATAATTTAATATTTAATTTAATTTTTTATTCATTTATTTAAACACTGAAAAAAATTTAATTTAATTTATTTTTGTATAACCGCAACTGCTGGCACAAAATTTGTTATTAATTTTAATATTTCTAAATCTTAATTACTTAAATTTTTAATTTTAATTACTATAATTTTCAAATTAATTATTATTAAAATAATTAAAAATTAACACTAAAATTTATATGTAAAATAAATTATAAATAAATTCTGAAAATCATAAATTTTTATCTATATACATAATTTTTTGTATAGATTTTATTATTTTTTTTTTTTTTTGTTATTAATTTATTTCTGTAATATTCAAATTTAAAAATTGATAAAAATATAATATTTATATATTCAATAAAATATATAATAAATTAATATATTTATAATAATTAAATTAATATATATATATATATGTAAATATTTAATTAATTTATATATATATATTTAATTAAATATTATATATATATATATATATAACTAAACCATTATTAATAATTTTTTTATATAAATAAAAAAAAATATTACATATATATATATATATATATGTATTTAC